TTGTGGAGTAGAAAATTATTTGTATGATTTCATTATGGGGCTTGTGTCAGATTTAGTATTGATTTATTAAAAAAAGTGTGCGTAGATCTAGGGACGAAGCACTGTAGGGGGGTGGTGAATATCAAAGCAGACGATTAGTTTTGTAGGGGGAAGGGGGGTTTAAACCCCTACGAGATAGGGTTTTTTGAGCCCGGGGGGAATAATAGAGTACTATGTCCTGTAACCATTAATTAAATAACACCTGTTGGTTGTGCTAGTCCAATCAAAAATACACACAGGTCCAGCTACAATTTATCTGACTGTGACAGGGCCTTTCTAAGGCCATAGCTGAGTCGGTGCAGGCCCCCCCCCAAAAATTAAAAGATACCAAATGTATGAAACCTCAGTTATGTTAGGCATGGGCTGATTAGTCATTAGTCCATCGAGATGTCTTATTTAAGAGGAACGAGTGGGCGATTTTAAATTAAAATGGTCCTGAAGTAAGAACCAGATGTCTTATAAAGATCATTATTAGCTACCCCCACGGTGTATGGGCCCGGTGCGAGAAGAGGGATCCCTGCCGAGCGGGTTGCTGGTTTCACGCGGCATGGTGATAAAGCTCGTGGTCTAATATAAGCGACCATAGGATATAATGGAAGTAAAATTGTTAGAGGATATATAATATGTAAGAGCATACATATTATGTAATATGTAAAATTAATGATAATTAATACGGGCTTTAACTTACCGTATGGAAAATAAATGAATGCACAGTAATACATAGCATGTATATATAGATATTTATAAGGAAAGACTAGATATTGGTATGTGTACGTATATATATATGTGATGTGTACAGTAAAATGTTTTTAAAATAAATTACTTTTAATACTGACATAGTACTGTAATGTTGTGGTAATTATACAATAAGCTTTTTCAAGGAATAGTTTATGTAGAATTCCAGCTTTGGGTGTTGGTGGTGAGGTTTAATGTCTCTTCCTTGAGTCTTGGGGAGGGTGGGGTTCTCCTTTTCCGGTTTACAAGACCGGGGTATTTTGTTATACTACAAAGACTCTTCATTTTAGAAGTTTATTTTCAATAAGGCTGACTGTTGGTATTAGCACTAAGATTAGAAGGAAATATAAGATAGATGCTAATTGGCCTACAATGATGTATGGGTGTTCTACAGGTTGGCCTCCAATTCATGTTAAGGTTAGGAGGTCTGCGATTAGGGTTCAGAATAAAAGTTGGCTAAAGGGACGGAATATTATACTTCGTTGTTTGGAAGTTTGAAGTATTGGGATAAAGATTAGGATAAGGATGGAAAGTAATAGTGCTAGTACTCCTCCAAGTTTATTGGGAATTGATCGTAAGATTGCATATGCGAATAGGAAATATCATTCTGGTTTGATGTGTGCAGGGGTGCTTAGTGGATTTGCTGGAGTATAGTTATCAGGGTCTCCTAGTAGGTCAGGGGTGAATAGGGTTAGTGTTAGTAGTGCTAGGATTAAGAGTAGGGCGCCTAGGATGTCTTTAATTGTATAATAGGGGTGGAATGGAATTATGTCTATGTTGGATGGGATTCCTATGGGGTTATTGGATCCTGTTTCGTGTAGGAATAGCAGGTGGACAGCTACTAATGCTGTGATGATGAATGGGAGGATAAAGTGGAAAGCGAAAAAACGTGTTAGTGTTGCTTTGTCTACGGAAAATCCACCTCAGATTCATTCTACTAAGGTGGTGCCGATGTAAGGGATTGCTGATAGGAGATTGGTGATGACGGTTGCGCCTCAGAATGATATCTGTCCTCAGGGTAGAACATAGCCTACGAATGCAGTGGCCATGACTGTTAGTAGTAGGAGCACACCAATGTTTCATGTTTCTTGGAATATATAAGAGCCATAGTATAAGCCACGTCCGATGTGGGCGTAAAGGCAGATGAAGAATATGGAAGCTCCGTTTGCATGTAGGTAGCGGATGAATCAGCCATAGTTGACGTCTCGACAGATGTGTGCGACTGATGAAAAAGCGGTTGAGGTGTCTGGTGTGTAATGTATTGCTAGGAATAAACCTGTTAGGATTTGTATAATTAAGCAGAGGCCTAGTAAGGAGCCAAAGTTTCATCATGAGGAGATGTTAGATGGAGTGGGTAGGTCAATGAATGTGTTATTGATGATTTTTATTAGTGGGTGTGTTTTTCGGATGTTGGTCATTAGGGTTCTTATAGTTGAATTACAACGATGGTTTTTCATATCATTGGTCATGGTTGGAGTCCATGTGAGAATAATGGTTATATATATTATTTTTATTATGAGCACTATTTTTGTAATTAGTCTTGTGGGGGTTTCTTCAAAGCCTTCACCAATTTATGGTGGTTTAGGGTTGATTGTGGGTGGTGCCATGGGATGTGGAATTGTTTTTAGTTTTGGGGGTTCGTTTTTAGGTTTAATAGTATTTTTAATTTATTTAGGAGGAATGTTAGTTGTGTTTGGTTATACAACGGCTATGGCTACCGAGCAGTATCCTGAGGTTTGGATCTCTAATAAGGTTGTACTTGGGGGTTTTCTTTTAGGTTTAGTGTTAGAATTGTTAGTGGTGTTGTATGTTTTAGAGGGTGGGAAAGTGAATATTGTGTTTGAATTTAATGGGTTGGGGGATTGAGTTATTTATGATACAGGGGATTCTGGATTTTTTAGTGAGGAAGCTATAGGGATTGCTGCGTTATACAGTTATGGCACTTGATTAGTTATTGTTACTGGGTGGTCTTTGTTTATTGGGGTGGTGGTTGTTATGGAGATTACTCGGGGTAATTAAATAGTAGTATGATAAGGGTTATGGTGATGAGGAAAGATAGGAAGTAGAGCTTGATAAGTCCTTTTTGGTTTGAAGTCAGTGTGGAGGCTTTTAGTTGAATAAGGGCTGTTGTTTTTGGTAGAATTATTTCTGTTCAGGTTAGATCTAGTAAGGAGGTTGCGAATTTTTGGCTTATTGTTAGGGTTAGATGGGGGGTTAGGCGATGTATGATCGTAGGGAAGTAGCCTAATAAAGTGGAAAATTTAGTAGAGTCTGATGGGCAGGGATATTTTAGGTTTTTTGAGTAGGTATTAATTTCGAATGCGAGAGTAAAGCCTAGAGTTGTTACTATAAGGGCTGTTAGTTTTAAATATAGAGGTATAGTCATTAAAGGGGTGTTTATTGGGGGTATGCTGTTGGAGAGGATGAATCCGGCAAAGATGCTTCCGATTAATAGGCGTTTAATGGGGTTAATCAGTATGGGGTTAGTTTCATTAATGTTTATGAGAGGAGGGAAGCGGGGTTGTTCTAGTAGAGTAAAGAAGATGATACGAGTGCTGTAAGTAGCTGTTATGGAGGTGGCGATTAGTGTTAGTAATAGGGCTCAGGCGTTGGTATAAGACGAAGTGGCGGCTTCAATGATAAGGTCTTTAGAATAGAATCCTGTGAGAAATGGTATTCCTGTTAGTGCGAAACAGCCGATGATTAGGGCAGTTGTGGTAAAGGGAAGGATTTTGTAAAGTCCTCCTATCTTTCGAATGTCTTGTTCGTTATTTAAATTATGGATAATAGAGCCAGAACATAGGAACAGTATAGCTTTGAAGAAAGCGTGTGTACAAATGTGCAGGAATGTTAGGTGTGGTTGATTAAGGCCTAGTGTTACTATTATTAGGCCAAGTTGGCTGGAGGTGGAAAAAGCAATGATTTTTTTGATATCATTTTGGGTTAGGGCACAGATAGCTGTGAATAGGGTGGTAAGGGCACCTAGAGAAAGTATTGTTGTTTGAATGAATTTATTATTTTCTATTAAGGGGTAAAAACGGATAAGTAGGAAAATTCCTGCTACGACTATTGTGCTTGAGTGAAGTAAGGCTGAGACTGGAGTGGGACCTTCTATTGCTGAGGGTAGTCATGGGTGTAGACCAAATTGGGCTGATTTTCCAGCTGCGGCTAGTGTGAGTCCTATGAGAGGGAGGATTGGGGGGTTTTGGTTAAGTGTGAAGATTTGTTGTAGATCTCATGCATTTGTATTATGTAGGAATCAGGCTATGGATAGAAGGAAACCAATGTCTCCGATACGATTATATAGGATTGCTTGAAGAGCGGCTGTATTAGCATCTGTTCGTCCGAACCATCAGCTGATTAGTAGGAAGGATATGATTCCGACTCCCTCTCATCCAATAAATAATTGGAAGAGGTTGTTAGCTGTGACAAGGATGAGTATGGTGATGAGGAAGATGAGTAGATATTTGAAGAATTGGTTGATGTAGGGATCGGAGTGCATATATCATATTGAAAATTCTATAATAGACCATGTAATGAATAGTGCTACGGGCATAAATATAAGTGAAAAGTAATCTATTTTAAAGCTGAGTGTTAGTTTAAGGGTATGGATAGTGGTTCAGTGTCAGTTTGAGATGAGTATTTCTTGATTTGTGTGGATAAATATTATCATTGGGATCAGGCTGGTGATGAAAGCAAGGAGAGTTATGTTTTTTACATAATGTTGATACTTATTATTTTTGTAGAAGTCTGTACTGGATGTTATGACGGGGGCGATTAATATAAGTAGTGTGAGCAAAGTAGTAGAGGAAGTAAATAAGTTTATTACTTTTATTTGGAGTTGCACCAATTTTTTGGTTCCTAAGACCAATGGATAACTGCCATCCTTTAAAAGTTTGAAAAAGCCACATTGTTAAGTGTGGAGGGCATGAATTAGCAGTTCTTGCAGTTCTTTTTCGGTAAGTAAGAGGGTTTATATCTTCTATTTTTAGTTTCACAAACTAATGGTTTTTTTAAACTATACTTACAATAAAGAGGGCCTAGGATGATTTTAGGGTTAAGTGATAGTAGTAGGAGAGGGATGATGTGTAAGGCTATTAAGGCATGTTCTCGTGTAAAAGTAGGAGTGAGGTTATTAATATGGTGTGTGTGTTTGCCACGTTGTGTTATGATTAGTATATATAAGGAGTAGAGGGCTGTGATTACAATGTTTATTCCTATAAGGATAATGGTGAGGTTTGATCATGAGAAGGTTGATATAATTACGAGTAGCTCTCCGATCAGGTTAATGGTAGGAGGTAGGGCGAGGTTTGTTAAGCATGCTAATAGTCATCAGGTAGTTATTAGTGGAAAAAAGATTTGTAGGCCTCGTGCTAGAATTATAGTTCGACTATGAATGCGTTCATAGTTTGAGTTTGCTAAACAGAATAATATAGAGGATGTGAGGCCATGGGCAATTATTAAGGCGGTAGCTCCCATGTAACTTCAGGGGGTTTGGATAAGAATAGCTGCAATGACGAGTGCTATGTGGCTGACTGAGGAGTATGCGATTAGTGATTTTAGGTCTGTTTGGCGTAAGCAAATAGAACTAGTTATGATTATTCCTCATAGGGATAATACAAGGAAAGGGTAGGCTATGTGTTCTGTTAGAGGATTAAGGATTGATGTGATTCGTAGTATTCCATAGCCTCCGAGTTTTAGTAATACAGCTGCAAGGACTATTGAACCTGCAATAGGGGCTTCTACATGTGCTTTGGGTAGTCAAAGATGTAGTCCATAGAGGGGTATTTTTACTAGAAAGGCTATTATGCAAGCTAGTCATATGAAAGTGTTGGATCAAGAGGTTGATAATGGTTGGGCTCAGTATTGTAGTAGTAGGAAGTTTAGAGAGCCTACTGTATTTTGTAAATATATTAGTGCTACTAGCAAGGGGAGAGATCCTATGAGTGTATAAAATAAGAAATAAAGCCCTGCATTAAGTCGTTCTGTTTGGTTTCCTCAACGGGTAATGATGATGAGAGTAGGAATTAATGTGGACTCAAATGTAATGTAAAACATAATTAGTTCTGTAGCAGTGAAGGTTATAATTAAGAGGGTTTGTAATATAATTAGTATTGTAATGTAGAGCTTTTTTCGGGCAAGTGGTTCTTTTAGGAGGTGAAATTGGCTTGCTATTAGTATTAAAGGGAGAAGTCATATTGTTAATATTAAGAGTGGTGCGGAAAGGGGGTCAGAGAAAAATGTTAGAGAATAGTTAAGACTGTTATCGTTAAATTGATTAAGTAGAAGTAAACTTGTAAAGCTAATTAATAAACTATGGGCTGTAGTATTGATTCAGATAAAATTACTCTTTGATAGTCAAGTCAGGGGTATAAGTATGATAGTAGGAATAATGAATTTTAGCATTGGAGGAGGTTAAGGTTTTGTACATAGTCAGTACCATATGTGTTGGAGACTATGACTAGTAGGGCTAGTCCAATAGCTGCTTCGCAGGCTGCAAATACTAGGAGAATGATTGGTATTATGTTGGCTAGGGTGAAGTGTATATTTAGGATTGTAAGGGTTGCTAGGATAAATAATGATAGTACTATGCCTTCTAGACATAATAATGCGGATATTAGGTGAGATCGGTACATTAATAAGCCTGTGAGAGATACTATAAAGGCAATTAGAATATTAATGTGGACTAGAGACATTTGGTATTTGTGAGTTTAGATCACAGTCTAGTGGGTCGAAATCACTTGTTTTACTTTAAACTAAATACCATATTTATCTCATTCTAGGCCTTTTTGGGTTCACTCGTAGGCTAGGCTAGCTGCTAGTAGGGAGATTAGGAATAAGGCCGTAAGAAGTATTGTTGTTAGATTATTTGTTTGGATTGCTCAAGGTAAGGGGAGTAAGATAGCAATTTCTAGGTCGAAGAGGAGGAAAGTGATTGCTACTAGGAAAAATTTTATGGAAAAGGGTAGGCGAGCAGATCCTATTGGATCAAATCCACATTCGTAAGGGCTAGTTTTTTCCGCATAGACGTTTAGTTGGGGGAGTCAAAAAGCAATAAGTATAAGTAGTAGGGCTAGGGTTGTATTTGTTAGTAAGGTTAATAGAAGGTTTATTGTTCTTTTTCGGAGTGTACCGAAACTAACTGATTGGAAGTCAGTTGTACTTGTTAATACTAAAAGGACTATGAGCCTCATCAATAAATTGATACATAGAGGAATAATCATACGACGTCTACGAAATGTCAATATCAAGCAGCGGCTTCGAAGCCAAAGTGGTGGTTTGATGTGAAGTGAAATAATATTTGGCGTATGAAGCAGACGATAAGGAAAGTGGATCCGATGATGACGTGTAGTCCGTGGAAGCCTGTGGCTACGAAGAAAGTGGAGCCGTAAACTCCGTCTGAGATTGTAAATGGGGCTTCGTAGTATTCTGATGCTTGGAGCAGGGTGAAGTAGAGACCAAGTGTAATTGTAATGAGGAGGGCTTGGAGTATGTGTTTGCGGTTACCTTGTATAAGACTATGGTGGGCTCAAGTGATAGATACACCAGAAGCTAATAGTACGGAGGTATTGAGGAGTGGGACTTCTAGTGGATTTAAGGGGCGGATGCCTGTTGGTGGTCAGGAGCCTCCTAGCTCGGGAGTAGGGGCAAGGCTTGAGTGGTAAAAGGCTCAGAAGAAGCCTGTAAAAAATAGGATTTCTGATAAGATAAATAGAATTATGCCATATCGAAGTCCTTTTTGAACGGTTGGTGTGTGGTGGCCTTGGAAGGTGCTTTCTCGGATGATGTCTCGTCATCATTGGTATATTGTTAGGGTATTTGTTAAGAAGCTTAAAGTCAGTAGAATTATTGAGTTAAAATGGAATCATATAATTAGGCCTGATGTTATAAGAAATGCTGAGAGAGCTCCTGTAAGTGGTCAAGGGCTGGGATTTACCATATGGTATGAGTGGGTTTGGTGGGTCATTATGTATTGTCTTGCAAGTATAGGCTTACTAGTAGGGTGAATACGTAGGCTTGGATTAGGGCTACAGCGAATTCGAGGATAACTAATAGAGTGAGGATAATAAATGTGATGAGAGCTGTGAATAGGTTAATGCTTATTAATGCAAGAGTTGCACTTCCAATTAGGTGTAATAATAGGTGACCTGCTGTGATGTTCGCTGTTAGCCGTACTGCTAGAGCTAAGGGTTGAATAAATAGGCTGATAGTTTCGATTATTACCAGCATAGGAATTAGGAAAGTGGGTGTGCCTAATGGTAAAAGGTGGGCTAGAGATATTTTTGTCTTATTACGGAAACCGATAAAGACGGTACCAGCTCATAATGGAATGGCTATGCCTAAGTTTATAGAGAGTTGAGCAGTAGGTGTGAATGAGTGAGGTAATATTCCAAGAAGGTTTGTGGAGGCGATGAAAAGGAAAAGTGAGATGAGTATTAGAGATCAGGTTTGTCCTTTGGGATTATGTGTCACTATCAGTTGTTTTGATGTGAGTTTGGTAAGTCATTGTTGGATAGTAATTATACGGTTATTGATTAATCGGTTTGGTGTTGGGAATAGTATGGTGGGAAATATAATAATTAGAGTGGTGATGGGAATGCCTAGCGTGATTGGGACTATGAAAGAGGCAAATAGATTTTCGTTCATGTGTGGTTTCAAGGGATTTGCTGTTTTTGTAGTTTGGTGTCCACTGGTTTGGGGAGGGGAGAATAAAAGTGCTTTGAGATTTTTAGCTGAAGTAGTGCGAACAGGGTGAAGATCATAGAGAGAATGGTAAGGAGCCATGTTGATGTATCTAGTTGTGGCATATCACTAAGGGGTTTTTATAATTCCCAATCTTTAACTTAAAAGGTTAACGCTATTTTAGCTTCTTAGTGAGATTATAATATGGATGCAGATCATTTTTCGAAGTTCTCTAAAGGTACTAGTTCGAGAACGATTGGTATAAAGCTGTGATTTGAGCCACAGATTTCTGAACATTGTCCATAAAATAGGCCAGGTCGTGTTGATGTTAGGGTTGTTTGGTTCAGGCGGCCGGGAACTGCGTCTGTTTTTAGGCCTAGGGAAGGGACAGCTCATGAGTGCAATACATCTTCTGAGGAGATTAGTATTCGGATTGTTATTTGTATGGGTAGAACCATTCGATTGTCTACTTCTAAGAGTCGTAGCTCACCTGGTTTTAGATCTGAGGTTGGAATTATATACGAGTCAAAGTTTAGGTCTTCGTAGTCAGTATATTCATAGCTTCAGTATCATTGGTGTCCTATTGCTTTTACAGTGAGAGAGGGATTGTTAATTTCGTCTATTATGTAGAGGATTCGTAGGGAAGGTAGGGCGATTATGATTAAAATAACGGCTGGGAGGACAGTTCAGATAGTTTCTACTTCCTGAGCGTCTATTGTATTAGTGTGAGTTAGTTTGGTTGTAAGTATTAGTGTAATAATATAAAGAACTAAGGAGCTAATTAAGAAGACGATCATTAATGCGTGGTCATGAAATTGTAGAAGTTCTTCTATAACGGGTGATGCTGCGTCTTGTAAGCCTAGTTGAAAGGGATATGCCATGGAGATATACAGGATTTTCACTTGTGATTTAACTTTGACAAAGTTACGTAAGGCTTTACTAATATCTCGTTCATAAAGAAAGACATAATGGTTATGATGTTGGCTTGAAACCGATTAGAGGGGGTTCGATTCCTTCCTTTCTTGAATATTTTAGGTTGACGTATACTGGTTCTTCGAATGTATGGTATGGTGGAGGACATCCGTTTAGTCATTCAAGGTTTGTGGAGGTGAGGTCTACTGCTAGTACTTCTCGCTTAGATGCAAATGCTTCTCAGATAATGAGAACTATTAGTATGACTGCTGTTAGTGAGATAAATGAGCCTATTGATGAGATGGTATTTCATGTTGTGTAAGCATCTGGATAGTCGGAATATCGGCGAGGTATTCCAGACAGGCCTAGGAAGTGTTGTGGGAAGAATGTCATATTTACACCTACAAATATAATTATGAATTGGATTTTTGCTCATGTTGGGTTGAGTGTATATCCTGAAAATAGTGGGAATCAGTGGACAAAACCTCCTATGATGGCAAAGACAGCTCCTATTGAAAGTACATAGTGAAAATGAGCAACTACATAATAGGTGTCGTGGAGAATGATATCTAGGGATGAGTTGGCTAGGATAATACCGGTTAAACCACCTACTGTGAATAGGAAGATAAAGCCTAAGGCTCATATTAGGGCGGGAGATCATTTAATATTTCCTCCATGAAGTGTTGCCAGTCAACTGAAAACTTTTACTCCTGTGGGAATTGCGATAATTATAGTAGCTGATGTAAAATATGCTCGTGTATCTACGTCTATTCCAACTGTAAACATATGATGAGCTCATACAATGAAACCTAGGAAACCAATAGAAACTATAGCTCATACTATCCCTATATATCCAAAAGGTTCTTTTTTCCCTGAATAATAAGTAACGATATGTGAAACTATTCCAAAGCCGGGCAGAATTAGAATATATACCTCGGGATGACCAAAAAATCAGAACAGGTGTTGATACAAGATTGGGTCTCCTCCTCCTGCCGGGTCAAAAAAGGTTGTGTTTAGATTTCGATCAGTTAATAGTATAGTAATTCCGGCTGCTAAGACAGGTAATGATAGTAAAAGTAAGATTGCTGTGACTAGGACTGATCAGACGAAGAGGGGTGTTTGGTATAGGGTTATAGCGGGTGGTTTTATATTAATAATAGTTGTAATAAAGTTAATAGCTCCGAGGATTGAAGATACACCGGCTAAATGTAGGGAGAAAATGGTAAGGTCTACTGAGGCTCCTGCATGTGCTAGATTTCCGGCTAGAGGAGGATATACAGTTCAGCCTGTACCTGCGCCGGCTTCAACTATTGAAGATGCTATCAGTAGTAGAAAGGAAGGGGGGAGTAGTCAGAAGCTTATGTTGTTTAGACGAGGGAATGCTATGTCAGGGGCTCCAATTATTAAGGGAACTAATCAGTTTCCAAAGCCCCCGATTATGATAGGTATAACCATAAAGAAAATTATTACGAAGGCGTGAGCTGTTACTAGAACATTGTAAAGCTGGTCATCTCCGATGAGTGTACCAGGTTGACCTAATTCAGCACGAATCAACAAGCTTAGGCCAGTACCCACTATTCCTGCTCAAGCGCCAAATAGTAAGTACAGGGTACCAATATCCTTGTGATTGGTAGAGAATAGTCATCGGTTTGCGAACATAGGTAAAATGGCCGAGTAGGCATTAGACTGTAAATCTAAAGACAGGGGTGAAGTCCTCTTTTTACCAAGTCCTGTGGTGAATAATCATTTTGAATTGCAAATTCAAAGGAGCAGCTTCAATCCTGCCGGGACTTCTCCCGCCTTTTTTTCTTGCGGCGGGAGAAGTAGATTGAAGCCAGTTTATTAGGGTATTTAGCTGTTAACTAAAAGTTCGTGGGAAATGTATCCCTCCAATCTAGTGAGGATTTAGCTTAATTAAAGTGTTTGATTTGCATTCAATTGATGTAAGATATAGTCTTGCAATCCTTATTGGGCAGGGGTTAAGTAAAATTGTACTTGCTTAGGGCTTTGAAGGCTCTTGGTCTTATTTAACCTAAACCCCTATAGTAGGGTAAGGAGTGTTGGTGTGAGGGGTAGAAGTATTGTGGATAGTACGATTGCTGTTGGTAGAAGGGTTATTTGTTTTATGGAGTAGAATTGTCATTTTATTTTTATGTTATTGGTGGAGGGGAATAGGGTTAATGCTGTGGAGTAGACAAGGCGTATGTAGAAGTATAGGTTGAGTAGGGCTGTGATAGCTATGAGGGTGGGTAGGATAAGGGTGTCATTTTTTGTTAGTTCTTGAATAATTATTCATTTGGGTATGAAGCCTGTGAGTGGAGGAAGTCCTCCTATGGAGAGTAGGGTGAGTATAGTAAAAGTTGTTATAATGGGTATTGTGTTTCATGTTTGGGATAGTAGTAATGTAGTGGTAGTGGAGTTTTGAATGAGTAGTATGAATATGGTGAAGGTTATTGTAATGTAGATTAATAGGTTTAGTAAGGTGAAGGTTGGATTGTATGGTAAAATAGCAGTCATTCATCCTATATGGGCGATTGATGAGTAGGCTATAATTTTTCGGAGTTGTGTTTGGTTTAGTCCACCTCAACCTCCGATTAGAATTGATAGAAAGGATATGGTGATTATTAGGTGTAGATTGACTGATGGTGAAATTTGGTAAAGAATTGAGATGGGTGCAAGTTTTTGTCACGTAAGTAGAATTAGTCCTGTGCTTAGGGGAATGCCTTGTGTAACTTCTGGTACTCAGAAGTGGAAAGGGGATAATCCTAATTTAATAGCTAGAGCTATTGTTATTAGAATGGATGCTGTTGGGTCGAATAGTTTTATGATAGTTCATTGACTGGAGTGTATTAGGTTAATAATAATTGCTAGTATAAGTAATGAGGATGCTGTGGCTTGTGTTAGAAAGTATTTGGCTGAGGCTTCTGTGGCTCGAGGGTTGGGTTTTTTCATTATAATGGGAATGATGGCTATTATATTTATTTCTAGTCCGATTCAGGCGAATAATCAATGGGAGCTAATGGTGACAATTGTTGTGCTTAGGACGAGGGTTGTTAGTAGGGTGATAGAGATGAATGGGTTGATTAGTATGGGAAGGATATGAACCGACATTTCCGGGGTATGGGCCCGGTAGCTTATTTAGCTGACCTTACTATAGATTATGGTGTAGTGTGGTAGCACGAAGAACTTTGAATTCTTAAGGGTAGGTTCGATTCCTATTGTTCTAGAAATAAGAGGACTTAAACCTCTATTATTTACTCTATCAAAGTAATTCTTTTGTCAGACATATTTCTTATTTTATGTTTGGGGTGGGATGCCTGCTGTTATGATGGGTAATGAGATGTGTCATATGCAGAGAGCTAGTGTTAGTGGGAGGAAATTTTTTCAGAGGAGGTGTATTAGTTGGTCATATCGGAATCGGGGATAAGATGCTCGAATTCATAGGAAGGATATTGTTAGTAGTAGTGACTTGACGATTAGGTTTGTTGTGCATAATTCTGGTGTGTAGGGATCGTGGAATGCTCCTAGAAATAAGATGGTTGTGAACATATTTATTATGATAATGTTGGCATATTCTGCTAGGAAGAATAGGGCGAAGGGGCCAGCAGCATATTCTACGTTAAAGCCGGATACAAGTTCTGATTCTCCTTCTGTAAGGTCGAAAGGGGCTCGGTTAGTTTCTGCTAAAGTGGAGATAAATCATATCATAGCAAGGGGTCATGAAGGGAAGAGTAGTCATAGTTTTTCTTGTGTAGTGTTTAGTGTAGATAGAGTGAAGGAGCCGTTTATTAGAAGTACGGATAATAGAATAATAGCTAGTGTTACTTCATATGAGATTGTTTGTGCTACTGCTCGTAGGGCTCCGATTAGAGCATATTTTGAATTGGAAGCCCATCCGGATCATAGGATAGAGTAGACGGCTAGGCTTGATATTGCTAGGATGAAGAGTACTCCTAGATTTATGTTGATGAGCGGGTGTGGTATGGGTAGGGGAGCTCATATTGTGAGAGCCAAGGTTAGTGCAAGTACGGGTGCAATTATAAATATGGTGGTAGAGGATGTGGCTGGTCGTAAGGGTTCTTTAGTGAATAGTTTGATTGCATCAGCGAAGGGCTGTAGTAAGCCATATGGGCCTACGATGTTTGGTCCTTTTCGGAATTGTATATAGCCTAGGATTTTGCGTTCTACTAGTGTTAGAAATGCTACAGCTAAAAGAATAGGAAGAATGAGTGTTAGAATGTTAATTATAAACATTTGTTAAAGAGAGGATTTGAACCTCTGAATATAAAAGTTTAAGTTTTATGCAATTGCCATACTCTGCCACTTCAACAAAGCCCTGGTCTTGGGCAGGGTATGTTTGTGCTAGGTTATTAGGTTGAGATAGGGTCACTAATTGTTTGAAGGCGCTTTGTTTAAAGTTGGCCTTATTTCTCTTGTCCTTTCGTACTGGGAGAAATGCGTAATAGATAGAAACCGACCTGGATTACTCCGGTCTGAACTCAGATCACGTAGGACTTTAATCGTTGAACAAACGAACCCTTAATAGCTGCTGCACCATTAGGATGTCCTGATCCAACATCGAGGTCGTAAACCCTATTGTCGATATGGACTCTAGAATAGGATTGCGCTGTTATCCCTAGGGTAACTTGTTCCGTTGATCAAAATTTTGGATCAATATGTGATACTGTACTTTGGCTAGTAGGCCTAAGTTTTAATCACTCGGAGGGTTTTTTATACTCCGAGGTCACCCCAACCGAAATTGTCAGCTCATATAAAGTTTTGTTATCCCTTGGTGGTATTGTTTTATGCTTTTTGAGTTGATTAATTAAAGCTCCATAGGGTCTTCTCGTCTTATTGTGTTATCCCCGCCTCTTCACGGGGAGGTCAATTTCACTGATTAGGAGTAAGAGACAGTAAAACCCTCGTGTGGCCATTCATACAAGTCCTTATTTAGAGAACAAGTGATTATGCTACCTTTGCACGGTCAAGATACCGCGGCCGTTTAACGATTGTCACTGGGCAGGCAGTGCCTCTAATACTAGTTATGCTAGAGGTGATGTTTTTGGTAAACAGGCGGGGTTTGTGTTTGCCGAGTTCCTTTTACTCTTTTTAATCTTTCCTTAGTGCACACCTGTGTTGGATTAACAGTATAGTTAATAAATAGTTTAGTGTTAGGTTATATTTATTAGTTGTTAACTATCAGTATATTATCAGTTACTGATATAAGCTTATGCAAGGAGAAAATTTTTCTTGTTACTCATATTAACAGTATTTCTTCTATAATTAAATAGATTAGTCCAATAGTCAGGCTAGGAGTTATTTTATTTATTGTTGGGATTAAAACTTATTTTTGTTGTTGAGCTTGAACGCTTTCTTAATTGGTGGCTGCTTTTAGGCCAACTATGGTTTAAGTTTTATATTACTCTCTAGTAAAGGTTGTATCCATTTCTAAAAAGCTGTACCTTTTTAGACTAACAGTTAAACATACGTTGAAGCTTAATGTGGCTTTTAGTATTGTTTAGTGTTGAACTGAAATTCCTTTCTTGGACAACCAGCTATCACCAGGCTCGTTAGGCTTTTCACCTCTACCTATAAGTCTTCTCACTATTTTGCTACATAGATGAGTTTGTTCTAGTTACTGCTCATAGGTAGCTCGTCTGGTTTCGGGTAATTTAACTTAAGGTCTCTTTGCTAAATTAATACTAGTTAAATCATTATGCAAAAGGTACAAGGGGTAAACTTTGCTTTTTTTTACTTTTAATAATTCTTTCATCTTTCCCTTACGGTACTTTCTCTATAGCGCCACTGATAATTAAATTTCTATCTCCTATACTTTAGATGTATGGTAAATGTTTTGTTTGATTGATTTATAATAGTAGTGATGAGGAGGGGTATGGGCTAGGTGTAGTTCAAGATGTGCACGGATTGTGAAATCTTCTAGGTGTAAACTAGATGCTTTGTTTAAGCTACATCTTGTTTATCCAAGCACACCTTCCGGTATGCTTACCTTGTTACGACTTGTCTCTTCTTGTACGCTTGCTTAGCATGGGTTAGTGATCTGGGCTTTGCTATGGTACTTGAGGAGGGTGACGGGCGGTGTGTGCGTGCTTCATGGCCTTATTCAATTAAGCATTCTATTCTTAATTTACTGCTAAATCCTCCTTTAGTTTTTAGATTTCATAAAAACTTTCGTGTAAGTTTAGGGGGTGTTCTTATTGTAGAAAATGTAGCCCATTTCTTCCCAATCCATAGGTTACACCTTGACCTAACGTTTTTACGTGCAATAGTTGTGCTTACTTTCATTCCTTTTTTAGGGTTTGCTGAAGATGGCGGTATATAGACTGAAGTAGCAAGGATTGGTGAGGTTAATCGTGGTTTATCGTTTACAGAACAGGCTCCTCTAGAAGGATATGAAGCACCGCCAAGTCCTTTGAGTTTTGGGCTGTTGCCGATAGTACTCTGGCGAATAGTCTTGTTCTAGGACTATTTAAGTTTACGACTAAGCATAGTGGGGTATCTAATCCCAGTTTGGGTCTTAGTTATCGTGTATTCGGTTTATGGTAAAGTTACTTTCGTAGTTTAACTTAATTTTAATTATGGCTTTTTACAGCTTAATTAAGGTTTGACTTTATTTTTATATTGTTCCTTGACACTCTTTACGCCGGGTGTTTATTAATTTGGGTCAATCGTATGACCGCGGTGGCTGGCACGAAATTTACCAACCCTAATTAGCATGGCTAGGTCAAACTTTCGTTCATAGCCTAATTTTTGTCACTGCTGTATCCCGTGGGGGTGTGGCTAAGCAAGGCGTTGTGAGCTACTAGTGTAGTGTGCTTGATGCCCGCTCCTTTTAGTCTTTAGTGATTTGGAGGGCATTCTCACTGGGATGCGGAAGCTTGCATGTGTAAATCTGCTAAGAACTAATAGAAAGGCCAGGACCAAACCTTTATGTTGATGGGGCAATAATGTCCATCTAGACATTTTCAGTGTCTTGCTTTATAAAAATTTAAGCTACATTAAC